AAAAAGAAATTTTTTTGATCAAATCAAACTGCATAGTTATAGTTTAGAGTTTGTTTGCTACGGGGCATGTCTTGTTTAAAGATTCATACAACGGAACCCCACTTACATTTATTTTGTATTTCGATTCCATTTAGATATGGTGTAGATATAGGATGCTCTTACACAAACTCTCTTACTTTGTCTCGGTTTCTCCCTAAAAAAGCAATTAAATACAAATACTAAAAATAGTATAATACTAATAAATAATACTAATAATATCGTAATCGCACGTAATCGTATTAGTATAACTATTAATATCGTACGTATAATATCGTACGTATTTAGTATAACTATGTTTTTATAGTTCATTTTATATATAATATAATTGAAATTATATTATTTCACTTTTTTTTTTTCAAATCAAAACGAAAAAATTTAAGTAGTCATATGGGTAAAACGGCTAGGGATTTCTAGCATATTCTACTCGAAGTATTCTTTTCATTAAAATCCAGGTGGAGAATCATTGCTTCTATTGATTCGATAGGAATACGTAAACATAATCTAATACATCGAACGATTATATTTTATCCCCTTTCCTTGTCCTAGATTTCATTTCTATTTTCCTTACTTTATTGATTTGATTCAATCCGTTGAGTTGCTAGGAACCTTTACATATAACAACTCATATCTTTCTATACCAAAACCAAAAAATTGGAAACTTAGAATCTGTACTATACCCCCGCCTCGGACCCTCTCAGAAAGAAAAAGAATCGAGTACTAAAGAAAGACCGCGATTGGGGATGAACAAAAATACTTGTTACGGCAATAAAACTTAGTAAGACCAACCGATGGGTTAGGTTTTGCTACAAAAAGGGAGTTTGTTTTGGAGCAAACTTACACTACACAATGAAAGATAGCGCAGAGTGATAGAATCTGTGGAATCATAAATGATCTACATAAGATACTTCTAATAGAAAGAATCACACATTCTCGAACAATTCGAGAGACCAAATCCACAAACCAACCCAACTCATAGAATATAGAAGAAGGAACGTCGATACATTAAGGACCAATTCATTATCTCTGCATTATATTTGAAACAACCAAGTTGGGTTGTTGTTCGGCCAAAAAGCAATTAGTCGAAGTCGGGGGACTTCCACAAATACAAGTCCAAGAAAAGAATAGGTACTAGATCCGTGTAACTTAGGATTCGATTTAGTTGGGTCGGGATGAAGTTTTTAGACAGGATCCTGTCATGATTTTCACTTCATAAATTGACTGAGATTGGGTATACTAAAACAAAAACAAAAGTATATCAGTAACTCTTTGATCATGGACAAGAAAAAAGTCATATGTAATTCATCCATTGGAATGAATTATTGTTTTTATTTTCCTGTCCCTATGTATTCACATGAGCATATGGTAATGCTTTCATTTCTATGAACAAAGGAACCGGTTAATCCATAAACAAGTACTAATGAGGAAATGAAAACTATACTAAACTAAAATGGAATGTCTATAAAAAAATGGAATGTGTTAGGGCTATACGGACTCGAACCGTAGACCTTCTCGGTAAAACAGATCAAACTGATTATTATCGAAATGATTCGAACTGTTTCAAAGACCCAACATGCATTTTGTTGCATTGGGCTCTTTCATCAACTGATTGATGTAAAGATCAGTTAGTCCACCATATTTTTTCTTTACAGGAAGATAATAAGATGGCTCCATGTGCTCTGTGATTCATCATTTGTATTCTGATCTAGGAGCAATACCAAAGTGTTTCAAAGAAGGGTTACCTTGACTTAGGTCTGCCTCCGGCCTAGATCAACCTAAGTTAAATGGAATCTCTATCGCTCCGCTGCAAGAGTCAAATATGAGACTTCATACACCTTAAAGTTCATAGGACGAAAAGAGGTTCTTTTGAGTCCCTTATACTCATTAAGCCTGGCATTGAATGGACTGGGTATTTACCTTATCAATTAGCAAATCAATGGCGGGTTCTATTTGATTTGGCACTTGAATTCGCACTCAAATTGAACCGAACCAAATATTTGTCAGGCTATTGTTCTCTTGTTCCCTCGAATCTATGGAGTAAGACATCGATTTCTCAATAAGATCATTGCATAATGGGCTCCCTTGAAAAGCATTGGCGCACGTGTAAACGAGGTGCTCTACCTAACTGAGCTATAGCCCTTGTCATAGATATCTTAACATATAGATAATTTCTTGTCAAGATAGGATCCCACATGATAGTTCTCTGATCCGTTTACTGTTAGCGGATGGGTATTGCTTAGAAATAATATTCCACCTATAATCCCCGAGGCGATGGGTCCTTTTTTTGTGATGATAAATAACCTACTTAACTCAGTGGTTAGAGTATTGCTTTCATACGGCGGGAGTCATTGGTTCAAATCCAATAGTAGGTAGAACTTATTAGATACCAGAGTCAATGGTATCTAATAAGTTTTTCTACCCATCTTCTTTTTTTCGTTGTATCATCTAGACTTGATTGTGTTCA